GATTAATAAATAGGGGTTGGATATCTAGAATATTTATGTTATGTCTCCTGGAATATTTAAATAAATAATAATAAGATATAAAGAGGACTATTATGTCACTACAGGGTAGAAGCCCCCACCCACTAAGTTCAATTAGTCAGTATAATAATAATTAAATGTTCAACTTTTTAATTAGAACTCAAAATAAAATAATAAGAACTCATTATATTATAAATATTACAATGGTGTTTGCCTTTTTTTACTATCGAAAATATCTGTATTCTCCGATGAAAAACGAAGACAAAGACTCGAGTTTCATGAAAAAAGCCCTTTATCGGATTTGAACCGATGACTTACGCCTTACCATGGCGTTACTCTACCACTGAGTTAAAAGGGCCTGTTCAATTAATGACTTAGCCATTTTCCATTATGAGTCTACTGCATATATGTATATATGTAGTAGACTCATAATGGAAATAATGGAAAAATAAATTCTATTTACCTAGAAAAGGGGTCAAATTTTTCTCGTTTTTGAATTTTCTGACTTAATGTAAGATAGTGATAGGCATATTTCATCTGAACAAGAAACGAAGCAATGAGTTAAAATTGAAGAAAAAAAAAAACGTTCAATTCAAATCCTATAGAATCAGAATATAAAAAGACTGTTCGAATCTAGCCATACCATTAGATTATATTGACAATTCCAAAAAACTATTCATACTATCATTATAGTATGATGACGGTCGGGCGGATATGCCCCCATCGTCTAGTGGTTCAGGACATCTCTCTTTCAAGGAGGCAGCGGGGATTCGACTTCCCCTGGGGGTAGGGTACTACGAAAGGAAGTTGATCACGGATTATCAATAAGCATAGAAAGAATTCTTCCTGGGTCGATGCCCGAGCGGTTAATGGGGACGGACTGTAAATTCGTTGACGACTGTCTACGCTGGTTCAAATCCAGCTCGGCCCAAGAATTCACCGCCCCATGAGTAGGATATAATTAATTTATCCTATAGAAAAGAAAGGGTAATGCCTGCTTCGTAGAGAAATAAAGAAAAATTTTTCTCTATCTATTTTTTTTTCATCTCATTGAAAGATTGATTATTTATATTTAACAATAAAATAAAAAATCACTAGTTACTAATAATCCGTAGTTACTAATAATCCGTCTCACTCTCACTAAAGCCCGTGTTTATGTAGAATATTCTTATGAAATCCTAAGTATATGTATGCTATACACCTCGCCGGGATTGTAGTTCAATTGGTCAGAGCACCGCCCTGTCAAGGCGGAAGCTGCGGGTTCGAGCCCCGTCAGTCCCGAACTAGGATCTCATGAATAGAGAAATTCATTTCTCTATTTTTGCGAAAGGGAAGACGAAGAGCAAAATAGAATCAAACAAATTCGTGCCGCGGAGATTATTTCTTTTGTTTCGCATGTCTCATCGGATAAATATGGGAAGTTCCTTTTCTTCCCCTAGTACTAATTGATAAGGAAAAATATATGTAGATTTAGTACAATTGGTACTATTGCTATATTCAGTATTTAAAGTTTAAGAGATACCATACCAATACTCTTTTTTTTGCAATCATTCTGCTCTTGATCAATGAAATGGAATAGAGTGCCCAGATTTTTTTTGGGGGGGGGGGTACAGACACAAAATATCTTTGTTTATTATATAATACACAATGAACTTAATCTTAATATAATTTAATTCTCTGGCCAAAGTACTTTTTAGGTTAAAGCACATCTTTCTTTTCTAAATCTAAATTTTTTTTAGCCTCAATTATGACTACTGATTTGAAACAATTTATTTCATTCTCATTCCAATTTTATATTGAATTTTTGATGTATACGTTCCAACTCCAATCCAACAAAGAGTATACTAATAACATAAAATAAAAGACCAACAAAACCAAGCAAGGCTCCTTTCTTATTCTTAGTAAAGGTAAAGCTTGAATAGTCGATTTTTTAGACTTATAACCTTACCTTTTTTACATCTCACTTATACTTATACTGTTTGGCTCTCTGTATGCCCTAGAGAATACCGATTATATAATACCTTATAATTCTATATACAAAATCCTATGTATATGTATAAGTAGAAGAATTGTATAAGGAAGATAAGATGATAGGTTATAGAAAAGAACAAGTGGAAAAAGGATGAAAACCTAATGATAGGTATTTATGATCTAATCAAAAATGGTTTTTTGTATGGATAAAAGATCTCCCTCTGTTATACTATTCAATTCTCAACGAGAAATTGATTTGATAGATCAGAAATTTTTATTCATAATATTGATCTGATTCAGTATCATCAAGATACAATTCATCCCATTGAATTTACAGGAATCAAATTTATCATCTCTATGGGATTAGATCCCGAGTTAAGTTATTGCGAAAAAAAAAATTAGATTATGGAAGTCAATATTCTCGCACTTATTGCTACTGCACTGTTCATTCTAATTCCTACTGCTTTTTTACTTATCATCTATGTAAAAACAGTTAGCCAAAATGATTAATTTGAATGAAACTTGAATTATCAGTTCTTAGCCGTTCAATTCAATGATTCAAGAAATGAAAGAAAAGAATTAAAACTCTAAGTCTTAAATGAAATGATTGCGCTAAGCTGGAATCAGAACAGAAGTAGCTTAGTAAGTATCTAAGCTAGTGTGGTAGAAAGAACTATAAATTATAGTTCTTTCTACCACACTAGCTAGTATTGTATACTAATATTAATATAGGCTTCATATAGATAAAATTACAATATGTATATAGTAGATGTACATATAGATAAGATAAAACTTTAATTCTATTTCTTTCATCTCAAGAAATCATTGATTGAACAATTAATGGATGATCCGCGTAGTTATATGATAACTTCTTCGAATTTGGAAAAGGGGTTAGAGTAAACCTGGCCGTTTTTCATGTTTAAACAAAACATGAGATGAGTCAAAAAAGTATAATTTCTAGAAGTTTAAAACAAATGTGAAATGTGTGATATGTAAATAGCCTAACGGAAGAAAGATCTAATTTTATTATGTGTAGGACCTCTTTGGACAATCACTAATCGTTTCGCTTACAGTGGAAAGAAAATATATAGTGTCATAATAACAGAATGGCTTTTCTTTTAGAAAAAAAATATAGACTATATTAGTCAAAATTAGTTTGGAAAGAATCTTCTATTATGCGTAGATTTGAGTTGCAAAATACAATTATGATAATGATTTATTACTCTATTCCAGTACAATTTTGAATACTTTTTTTTAAGGCAAGGCTTCGCAAAACGATCAATAAAGAATTGATACAGTTCGATTGAGCAATCGATTACTCAATTTAATATTTGTAGTGTCCACAGCACTAGAGTCCACTCCTTCCCCATACTACAAGTGAAAGGGAAAATGTAAAGACGACCATTAAAGCAGCCCAAGCAAGACTTACTATATCCATGTGAATTATGTCCCTTATTTCTATGAAAGAATTATTCGATTATTATTTAATAATCATAGTGGAATCAATGGCACAGAGTCAAAATAGGATTCTGACTTAAGACTATTGATGAACCAAATCAATTCAATGAATACATTTGCAACAAGTTTCAATATTTTAAGATTTCCGGTAGAATCAGGAAGTATTAAGTACAAGATGATACACGCGCCTTTTCTATACACAACTATATATCAGATACCTCTATTTTCTATTTGATCTAAGCTTACTGTCTTTCTATGAACGAATCGGTAGAACCCACTGCCACTATTACTACATACATATATTCTTTTTTTTTTTCAATTTTTACCTTTACTCTATACTATAAGAGTCGACCAACTATTCTGATTGTATATCTGAGCACTCATAGCCTTTCGTGAGTTTAAATACAAAGTATCTTCGTGCCTTTCTACAAGCCCTAAATTGATTTCCCATCATTATTCCAGAATGGAATTGATTCTCACCATTTATTTCAAAATTGAAATAAATGGTGAGAATCAATCATTACCAATCATTAAATTAATAATTGAGGTTTTTGCTTCATCCCTATTACTGCCGATTTGGTTTGGGCTAGACTCAGATTTTAAGAAAAAAAGTTACAGTCTTTTCTAAAACCTATGCTATAGTTTATAAAAATCAAGTATTGACACGTCCACTTAGTTCTTTGCCTCCGCTTCTTGCGGAGCAATAATTCATCGAATTAGATCGGCAGAATAAGAAATCAAAAATCTTTGGTTGATCAGGCGACACCCGGATTTGAACTGGGGATAAAGGATTTGCAGTCCCCCGCCTTACCACTTGGCCATGCCGCCAAATTCGATCCAAAATAAAATGGATAAAAATATTATCCATATTCTATTTCTAATACTAACTCTTTTTTTTTATCTTGAATCCCGTTGTACTTATCCTCAAAAACACATTCCTTTTTTTTTGATCTGGTTTCCATTATTTTCTTCGATTTATTATATCTCAAAATATACATCATTTAATAATTTCCCTTCTCGTTTCTTTTCTATTGAGAGTCAAATTCTGGCGACAGACTGAAAAATTCAGGGAAAATTGGAACCATTAACAATTTACTTTAAATTATTCTTTAAATTGAAATTAGTGAATGGTTCTTCAATTTTTATCGGAGATAAAATTTTATTTCCTTGAATGGAAAAAGAAAATTGATTTATGACCGATTTATGACTAATCTCGTTTTTTTTTTCAATAAAAAATACTTTTCAATTTCAATTATAACAACATATATGTGTATATGTAAACCCCAAAACACAAATTGTTACCCAGATACCGAGACGGGTCTCTCTCTTATGTACATATCCCTAGAGAGAATTCTCATGTTTCAATTTTTCATTGAATAAATAGATTGAAATATTGAATAGAAAATACGAATTTTGGTGGAGTGTGATCCATGTTAATGTTGCCCCAGAAATTGCAAGAAAGGATGTGATATATGGATAGATAGCCATATCAACATGTACTTAATAAATACAATACTATTTTTAGTATATTTATATTAAGTTACACAATTCAAGCGTATTCTATAAATTCCCCTCCCTACCAAAAAAAATCCGCCAATTCTTTTTTGAACATGAAATTCAATTTTTTGTGTTAAAAAAGGGGAAACTCTATACTACTTCTGATTATTCTGTCTTTATTTCATTTATGTAGATATATAGAGGAGATTCAATCTCAATCATTCCTTTTTGCGGTATCCCGTCGGATCGTAATATCATACTAATACGTTAGGTAGAAGTTGGATCAATTTTGAACAAGGCTCCATAAGTATAAGTAACAGAATTTTTTTTTTCCAGAAATATTTTCTCAATTTATTTATACCCGTCGAAAATTTGAACCTGCGCCTAAAATGTTCTTTATTCCGCCGTCCCATCTCCGTTCATACGTTTGAAATAGATATATGGAGTTGACTAAAATTTTATGTGATTCAGTAAACAGAATATACATTCTATTATTGCTAGGTCGATCCATATGGTTCGATGAATAGTGAATCAATAATTGAATTTTTTCAATAAAAATAAATAGGAAACTTAAGATTAAGATGCTTCGGAATGGAAATGAGGGAATGTCCACAATACCTGGATTTAGTCAGATACAATTTGAGGGATTTTGTAGGTTCATTAATCAGGGTTTGACGGAAGAATTTCATAAGTTTCCAAAAATTGAAGATAGAGATCAAGAAATGGAATTTCAATTATTTGTGGAAAGGTATCAATTGGTGGAGCCCCTGATAAAGGAAAGAGATGCTGTGTATGAATCACTCACATATTCTTCTGAATTATATGTCCCTGCGGGAGTAATTTGGAAAACCGGTAGGGATATGCAACAACAAACTGTTTTTATTGGAAACATTCCTCTAATGAATTCCCTGGGAACCTCTATAGTAAATGGAATATACAGAATTGTGATCAATCAAATATTGCAAAGTCCCGGTATTTACTATCGTTCAGAATTGGATCATAACGGAAATTCTGTCTATACCAGCACTATAATATCAGATTGGGGAGGAAGATCGGAATTAGAAATTGATAGAAGAACAAGGATATGGGCACGTGTAAGTAGGAAACAAAAAATATCTATTCTAGTTTTATCATCAGCTATGGGTTCAAATCTAAGAGAAATTCTAGATAATGTTTGTTACCCTGAAATTTTCTTGTCTTTCTCGAATGATAAGGAGAAAAAAAAGATTGGATCCAAAGAAAATGCCATTTTGGAGTTTTATCAACAATTTGCTTGTGTCGGTGGGGATCCGGTATTTTCTGAGTCCTTATGTAAGGAATTACAAAAGAAATTTTTTCAACAAAAATGTGAATTAGGAAGGATTGGTCGACGAAATATGAACCGGAGACTGAATCTTGATATACCTCAGAACAATACATTTTTGTTACCACGAGATCTATTGGCTGCTGCGGATCATTTGATCGGAATTAAATTTGGAATGGGTACATTTGACGATATGAATCACTTGAAAAATAAACGTATTCGTTCTGTAGCAGATCTGTTACAAGATCAATTCGGATTGGCTCTTGTTCGTTTAGAAAATTCGATTCGAGGAACTATATGTGGAGCAATCCGACATAAATTGATACCGACTCCTCAAAATTTGGTAACTTCAACTTCATTAACAACCACTTATGAATCCTTTTTTGGCCTACACCCTTTATCTCAAGTTTTGGATCGAACTAATCCATTGACACAAATTGTTCATGGGCGAAAATTGAGTTATTTGGGTCCTGGAGGATTGACGGGACGAACTGCTAGCTTTCGGATACGAGATATCCACCCGAGCCACTATGGGCGTATTTGCCCAATTGACACGTCTGAAGGAATCAATGTTGGACTTATTGGATCTTTAGCTATTCATGTGAGGATTGGTCCTTGGGGATCTATAGAGAGTCCGCTTTATGAAATGTCTGAGAGATCAAAAGAGGCACAGATAATTTATTTATCACCAAATAGAGATGAATATTATATGGTAGCCGCAGGAAATTCTTTGGCCTTGAATCGGGGTGTTCAAGAAGAACAAGTTGTTCCGGCTCGATACCGTCAAGAATTTTTGACTATTGCATGGGAACAGATTCGTTTTAGAAGTATTTTTCCTTTCCAATATTTTTCTATTGGAGCTTCCCTCATTCCGTTTATCGAGCATAATGATGCGAATCGGGCTTTAATGAGTTCTAATATGCAGCGCCAAGCAGTTCCTCTTTCTCGATCCGAGAAGTGCATTGTTGGAACTGGGCTGGAACGCCAAACGGCTCTAGATTCGGGGGTGTCTGTTATAGCTGAACGCGAAGGAAAGATCATTTATACTGATACTCACAAGATCATTTTATCAAGTAATGGGGACACTATAAGCATTCCATTAGTTATGTATCAACGTTCCAACAAAAATACTTGTATGCATCAAAAACCTCAGGTTCAGCAGGGTAAATGTATAAAAAAGGGGCAAATTATAGCGGATGGGGCGGCTACAGTTGGTGGGGAACTCGCTTTAGGAAAAAACGTATTAGTAGCTTATATGCCGTGGGAAGGTTACAATTTTGAAGACGCAGTACTAATTAGCGAACGGCTAGTGTGTGAAGATATTTATACTTCTTTTCACATACGGAAATATGAAATTCAGACTCATGTGACAAGTCAAGGTCCCGAAAGAATTACTAAGGAAATACCCCATTTAGAGGCTCATTTACTCCGAAATTTAGACAGAAATGGGATTGTAATGCTGGGATCTTGGATAGAAACCGGCGATATTTTAATAGGTAAATTAACACCTCAGACAGCGAACGAATCCTCGTATGCCCCCGAGGATAGATTATTACGAGCCATACTTGGCATTCAGGTATCCACTTCAAAAGAAACTTCTCTAAAACTACCTATAGGCGGAAGAGGTCGAGTTATTGATGTGAGATGGATCCAGAAAAAGACGGGTTCCAGCTATAATCCAGAAAAGATTCGTGTATATATTTTACAGAAACGTGAAATCAAAGTGGGTGATAAAGTAGCTGGAAGACATGGGAATAAAGGTATCATTTCTAAAATTTTGTCTAGACAAGATATGCCCTACTTGCAAGATGGAACACCTGTTGATATGGTCTTCAATCCATTAGGAGTACCCTCACGAATGAATGTAGGACAGATATTTGAATGTTCGCTCGGGTTAGCAGGGGATCTACTAAAGAGACATTATAGAATAGCACCTTTTGATGAGAGATATGAGCAAGAGGCTTCGAGAAAACTAGTGTTTTCCGAATTATATAAAGCTAGTAAGCAAACAAAAAACCCATGGGTATTTGAACCCGAGTTTCCGGGAAAAAGCAGAATATTTGATGGAAGAACAGGAGATCCTTTTGAACAACCTGTTCTAATAGGCAAGTCCTATATCCTAAAATTAATTCATCAAGTTGATGATAAAATCCATGGACGTTCGAGTGGGCATTACGCACTTGTTACACAACAACCCCTTAGAGGAAGGGCTAAGCAAGGGGGGCAACGAGTAGGGGAAATGGAAGTTTGGGCTCTAGAGGGATTTGGTGTTGCTCATATTTTACAAGAGATGCTTACTTATAAATCTGATCATATTAGAGCTCGTCAAGAATTACTTGGTGCTACGATCATTGGAGGAATAGTACCTAATCCTGAGGATGCCCCAGAATCTTTTCGATTGCTCGTTCGAGAACTACGATCTTTGGCTCTGGAACTGAACCATTTCCTTGTATCTGAGAAGAATTTTCAGATTAATCGGAAGGAAGTTTGATCCGAATGAATCAGAATTTCTATTCTATGATCGACCGGTATAAACATCAACAACTTCGAATTGGATTAGTGTCTCCTCAACAAATAAGGGCTTGGGCCAACAAAATCCTACCAAATGGGGAGATAGTTGGAGAGGTGACAAAGCCCTATACTTTTCATTATAAAACCAATAAACCGGAAAAAGATGGATTGTTTTGTGAAAGAATCTCTGGACCCATAAAAAGTGGAATTTGTGCTTGTGGAAATTATCGAGTGATCGGAGCAGAAAAAGAGGACCCGAAATTTTGTGAAGAATGCGGGGTGGAATTTGTTGATTCTCGGATACGAAGATATCAAATGGGATACATCAAACTCGCATGTCCAGTAACTCATGTGTGGTATTTGAAACGCCTTCCTAGTTATATCGCGAATCTTTTAGATAAACCCCTTAAGGAATTAGAAGGCCTAGTATATTGCGATGTGTGATTTGATCGAAATTCGCATTTTACAGATTTTCACTACTAAACTGTCATCCCATTCAATCTGATTGGGATGCCCCCGACTCTGACATGTTTCTTGGAAGGAGTAACATGAAGCTCAGAATTCTGGGTGTATTCAATATCCCCAAATGAAGGGGGAATTGATCCATGGTCGATTCCGTAACAGCTAAATAGGACTTGCTAGTTATACCTCGTGAAAAAAAAAGATTTTTTAGTGGAATGCGCCATTCCATTTCTTTTAGAGAGAGGTTCTGTTAAAGCAAGTAAATATGACATGGTTACAGAAGTCTATTTATCGCATATATGCTTCAAGGGGCATAATGACATAGCCATCGAGGTAAGTAGGGACCTAAAAGATCGAATGGAACGAAACGATATATAGACAAGTAAATCCCTTACGAGTCCCAAAGTATTCCTTTAATTTAAAGGGGGTTCATCATTTGAAGGGAAGTAGACTACTCAAAAATTTCACATTTAAATTTTATTTTGTCGTAAATAATAAATTCAGAAAGTTCAAAAGTGAAAGTAAAAAAAAAAAATGAATTAATAAAGGGTTGGTCCTTACTGGATGGAAAACTTGAGTAAAGAGTAGTTCTTTGTAGGGTTTTCTTTTTATCGAACAAAGTAAAAAAAAAAACTCCCTTCTTTATTTGGTATAACTACTTGAGCCGGATGAGAGGAAACCTTCACGTCCGATTTTTAAAGGGGGGATCCAATCTTATAGAAGAAACCTATCTAAATTTTTCTTTTGCTAGGCCCATAGCTAAAAAACCTACTTTCCTAC